TATTTAAAATTAAAGTTAACATTTTCCTAACCTATATAAAAACTAAACTTATATAAGATACAATCAACGTAGGAGCCAATTAATATAATTTTTTAATTTTAATTAATTATTTTTTTAATTTTTTTTTTTTTTTTATTTAAACTTAAATTACTAACTTTAATATTAAATAAATATTATTAATAATATTTTATTTAAATTTTATTAGTTAACCATATTTTATTATAGATATATAAGTTATTAATAACTTATAATATCATAGATGTAATAAGTTATTAATAACCTATATATATATAATAATATAATAAGAATTTAATATATTTTTATCTTTCTTATTATGTATTTAATGCTTTCAGTAAATAAACATTAATTTATTTATTTAATGATTTATAAGTAAAAGTTATTAATATATACATATTTTATTATATATATATAAGTTATTAATAACTTATATTATACATTAAAAATAATGTAATTTAAGTTAGCAATATTTAATATTTTTAACAAACAAATAAATTAAAATTTGTTTACTAAAGTGTTATTTATGTTTAAAATAATCATACTTCAAAAGGGGGATTTGAAGTATTATAAAAATAATGTAATTTAAGTTAGCAATATTTAATATTTTTAACAAACAAATAAATTAAAATTTGTTTACTAAAGTGTTATTTATGTTTAAAATAATCATACTTCAAAAGGGGGATTTGAAGTTTTATAAAAATAATGTAATTATACAAAATAAATTAAAATTTGTTTACTAAAGTGTTATTTATGTTTAAAATAATCATACTTCAAAAGGGGGATTTGAAGTTTTATAAAAATAATGTAATTAAAGCTAGTAATATATTTTATAAAAAAAAATTAATCTTAATTTAAAAATTAATTAATTAAATTTAATATATGTGAAGATTTTTAAAAAAGCTTTATTCAGTATTTAATTTTAAATTATTAAGTTGACTTAAATTTAGAAATTTAAGTATTTATAAACAAATAATGTGCCAGCAGTAGCGGTTAAACATTATATAAAAATTAATTTTAAAGAACAAATAAAATATAATTAAAATTTTATAATTAAATTTATAAAGTGAAATTTAAAATTTAGTTTTTTATTAATTTAATGTTTGATTTTTAAAAATCTTTTGATTAAACTAGGATTAGATACCCTATTATTAAAGATGTAATTTTAAATTCTAAACTATTAAAATTAATGATTTTAAAATTTAAAGTTTTGGCAGTATTTTAATCTATTCAGAGGAACCTGTTTTTTAATTGATAATCCACATTTAATTTTACTTAAGTTTTTAATTTATATATCATCGTTAAAAAAATTTTAAAAGATAATTTTTTTTATATTTTTATTAAATAAAAATTCAGATCAAGATATAGTTTATATTTAAGATTTAATGGGTTACATTATATTTATATTTAGAAATAATTTTTAAAAAGTTATTGAAAACGGATTTGAAAGTAATTTTTAAAAATTTTTAAAATAAATGAGTTCTAAAATATGTACATATTGCCCGTCGCTTTTTCTTTAAAGAAAAATAAGTCGTAACAAAGTAGATTTACTGGAAAGTGAATCTAGAATAATCAAATTAAAGCTTTAATGAAGCATTTTATTTACATTAAAAATATAGTTTTTATAACTTAATTTGAATTGATTAATTTATTTTTTTTAATATAAAATGTCAAAAAAAAAACCAATTTATTTTAGTAATTTTAAAGAAAAAATATGATTTATTATAGATAAATTCACAGAAATGGAATATAATAAAATTTTAAAAAGAAATATTATTTTTGTACCTTTTGTATCAGGGTTAATTAAAATAATTATTAATATTTATATTTCCCGAACTTAAATGATCTAATTAAAAATTAATATTACTGTAAAATAATTATTTAAAATTTTTAATTAGAAATGAAATGTTATTCGAATTTAAATATATCTGGTTTTTAAGTAAACTAATTTAATTAGAATATAAATTAATTAATTAGATAATTTTTTATTTAATTAATATTTTATGATAATATTTAACGGGATAAGCTGTTAATTAAACTTATAAGTTTTATTAAATTAGATAGAATTTAAAATTGAAATTTTTTAATTTTCTTAATATTTTATAATTAACTATTTTTAAAATTGATTTATTAAAACTTTAATTTAATACTTAAATATATATTATAATGTAAAAAATAAATCAATAATGATTAAATTAGTAAATTGTATTTATAAGTAATATAAATTATAGATTATTTAAAGTAATTAGGCAAAAATAGTTTTCAACTGTTTATTAAAAACATTTCTTTTTTTTATTATTTAAAGTATAGCCTGCCCCCTGAATATTTAAATGGCCGCAGTATTATGACTGTGCAAAGGTAGCATAATAATTAGTTTATTAATTATAAGCTGGAATGAAAGGCTAAATGAAAAACTTCCTGTCTCTGAATAAATTAATTAAAATTTATTTTTAAGTTAAAAAGCTTAAATTTTTTAAAAAGACGAGAAGACCCTATAGAGTTTAATAAAATAAATAATAAAATTTAATTGAAAAATTGAAATTTTATGTAAAATTTTATTTTGTTGGGGTGACAAAAAAATTTTATAAACTTTAATTTAAAATTACAAATTTAATTGAATAATTGATCCTTATTTTTGATTATAAGATAAAATTACCTTAGGGATAACAGCGTAATTTTTCTTGAAAGTTCTAATTAATAGAAAAGATTGCGACCTCGATGTTGGATTAAAGAAAATTTTAAGTGAAAAAGCTTAATAATTAAGTCTGTTCGACTTTTAAAACTTTACATGATCTGAGTTTAAACCGGTGTAAGCCAGGTTGGTTTCTATCTTTTATAAAAGATTATGCTTCAGTACGAAAGGACCAGGCATTAAAATCAAAGATTTTAAATTGAATAATAATATTATTTTGGCAGATTAGTGCAATAGAATTAGAATCTATTTATGTAAATTTTACAATTAATATTGTTTATAAAAGATTTGATTATAATATTATTTTCATTAATTATGATAATTATTTTTGTACTAATTAGAGTAGCTTTTTTGACTTTATTAGAACGAAAACTATTGGGTTATGTTCAATTTCGTAAAGGTCCTAATAAAGTGGGTATTTGTGGAATTTTACAACCTTTTAGAGATGCAATTAAATTATTTTCTAAAGAACAAAATATTCCTATTATATCTAATTTTATTATTTATTACTTTTCACCTATAATAAATCTTTTATTATCTTTATTTATATGATTAGTAATTCCTTTTATGTCTTGATTTTTAAATTTTAATTTTTCAATTTTATTTTTTTTGTGTTTATCTAGAATTAGAGTTTACTCTATTATAATAATAGGTTGATCTTCTAATAGAAATTATTCTTTATTAGGGAGTTTACGTTGTATTGCTCAAACTATTTCTTATGAAATTAGATTATCTTTAATTTTAATGTCATTGATTTTTATGTGTTTATCATTAAGTTTTAATGAAATTATAAAATTTCAACTATATATAATTTTTATTTTTAGCTGTTTTCCTTTATTTTTAATGTGATTAATTTCTTGTTTAGCTGAAACAAATCGGACTCCCTTTGATTTTGCCGAAGGTGAATCTGAATTAGTTTCTGGATTTAATGTGGAATATAGAAGAGGATTATTTGCAATAATTTTTTTGGCTGAATATTCAAGTATTCTTATTATCAGAATAATTACTTGTTTATTATTTTTAACAAACAATTTGTTTTCTTTCATGTTTTTTTTAAAATCTTCTTTTATTGTGTTTTTATTTGTATTAATTCGGAGATCATTACCTCGTTTTCGTTATGATAAATTAATATATTTAGCCTGAAAAAGGTTTTTACCTTGTTCATTAAATTTTATAGTATTTTTTTTTAGAACAAAATTAATCATTTTTGTTTATTTAATTTAGTTAATAAAATTTAGTATAAATCAGAAGAAATTTTAATTTCTTTATTATATTTTCAAAATATATACTTATTCAAGTTCTCTAATTAATTAAATAGATAAAAATCTCATAACTTAAAAGAAATTAAATTTAAAATGAAATAAAAAAAATACAAAAAAGTAAATAACTGTCCTAAAAAAATATAAGGATCTTCAACAGATCGTATTCCAATTCAAGTTAAAAGAATAACAAATGAAAAAAAAAATCAAAAAATAACTTTATTAAACTTATAAAATTGATTACTTAGAAATTTTTTATTATAAAAAGGTATAAAAAAGAAAATTATAATTGATATTATTAAAGCAATAACTCCTCCTAATTTATTAGGAATAGATCGTAAAATTGCATAAGCAAAAAGAAAATATCATTCAGGCTGAATATGAACAGGTGTAGATAAAGGATTAGCATAAATAAAGTTATCAGGATCTCTTAAAAAATAAGGAAATAAAGTTACTAAGATTAAAATAATAATTATTATAAAAAAATATCCTAAAATATCTTTATAAAAAAAGTAAGGATAAAAAGAAACTTTATCAATATTTCTATTTAAGCCCAAAGGATTATTAGATCCAGTTTGATGAAGGAACAGAAAATGAATCATTACTAAAGCTACAATAATAAAAGGTAAAATATAATGTAATCTAAAAAATCGATTTAAGGTGGCATTATCAACAGCAAAGCCACCTCAAATTCATTGAACAATCAAGTTTCCTAAATAAGGAATTGCAGATAAAAGATTAGTAATTACAGTAGCTCCTCAAAATGATATCTGACCCCAAGGTAATACGTACCCTAAAAAAGCTGTTGCTATAGTAACAATCATAATTAATACTCCTAATAATCAAGTTTCAAAAAGTTTATAAGAACTATAATATAATCCACGTCCTATATGAATATATAAACAAACAAAAAATATTGATGCTCCATTAGCATGGATTAATCGAATTAATCATCCAAAATTAACATCACGACAAATATGTATAACTCTATTAAAAGCTAATTCAATTCTTGGACAATAGTGTATTGCTAAAAATACTCCTGTTAAAATTTGCAATACCAAGCATAATCCTAACAAGGAGCCAAAATTTCAAAATATATTAATATTAGATGGTGATGGTAAATCAATTAAAATATTATTTACAATTTTAATTAAAGGGAAATTTTTTCGTACATTATATTTCATTAGTTAGATATTTGACGTAAAGGACCATAAGAAATAATAGAGATCTTAACAGTTGCAATTAAACAGATAAATAAATAAGTTATTAAAAATAAAATTAAAATGTTTCTAAATGGTTGAATAAATTTAGATAAACAAATTAAAAAATAATAAAAAAAATCTATTTTCAAAACAAATAAATTAAAATCAAACAAATAATAAAATGTTCTAATAATTAAAAAAATAAATGTTAATAAAATTGAATTTAAGTTAAATTTAAATTTTTCGTTAGAAGCAATTCTAGTTATATATATAAATAAAATTAATAAACCTCCAATTAAAATTAAAAATAATATGTAAGAAAATCATGAATTTAAAAAAATAAAAGATGTTAATAATCTAACTATAATAGTTTGGATTAAAAGAATTAATCCTATAGAAATAGGATGAGAGAAAATTATAAATAAAAAAGATAATAATATTATAATAAAAATTAAAGATTTCATTTTCAAGAATTAGTTTATAAAAAATATTAATTTTGGAGATTAAAGATAGAAAATTTTATTCTTGATGTTTACGAATTTACATTATTTTTGATTTACAAAATCAATATTTTTAATTTAAATTACAAAAACTAATGTTAATATTAAGTGACATATATTTAATTATATTTATTATTGGAATAATTTCTTTTAGAATAAAACGTAAGCATCTATTGTTAATGTTATTGAGGTTAGAATTTATTGTTTTAATAATTTATTTAATATTATTTTCATATTTAACAATATATATATACGAATATTTTTTTTCAATAGTTTTCTTAACTTTTTGTGTATGTGAAGGAGTTTTGGGTTTATCAATTTTAGTTTCTTTAATTCGTACTCATGGAAATGATTATTTTCAAAGTTTTAATTTTTTATGATAAAAATTTTAATATTTATGATTTTTATGATTCCTTTATCTTATATTTCAGGGTTTTGGTTAAATTCATTAATTTGATTTTTTTTAATTTTTTTAATATTCATAAAATTTTGTTTTAATAATATATTTATAATGATTTTTATAGAACTTGGTATTGATATCTTGTCTTTTAGAATATTAATTTTAAGTCTGTGAATTTGTGCATTAATAATTTTATCTAGAGAATTAATTATAAAGATAATAAATTGAGAAAATTTATTTAAACTAATAGTATTAATATTAATGATTTTTTTGATATTATGTTTTTCATCGATAAATATGTTTTTGTTTTATATTTTTTTTGAATCAAGATTAATTCCTACATTTTTATTAATTATAGGATGGGGTTATCAACCTGAACGATTACAAGCAGGAATTTATTTATTATTTTATACACTTTTTGCTTCTTTACCAATAATGATTGCTTTATTTTTTTGTTACTATAATAATAATTCAATAAATTTATTTTTTTTTAATCAAAACAATAATGTTTTCATGTTTTTATTAATTAATTTAGTATTTTTAATTAAAATGCCTATATATTTTGTTCATCTATGATTACCAAAGGCTCATGTAGAAGCACCTGTTTCAGGTTCAATAATTTTAGCTGGAGTTATATTAAAATTAGGAGGTTATGGAATTTTACGTTTTATAATTATATTTATAGAAATAAGATTAAAAGTTAATTTTTATATTATAAGAATAAGAATAGTAAGGAGTACTATAATTTCATTATTATGTTTACGTCAAAGTGATATAAAATCTTTAATTGCCTATTCTTCCGTTTCTCACATAGCAGTTGTTTTAGGAAGAATAATAACATTAACGTACTGAAGATTCTATGGCGTTTTAATTATAATGATTGGTCATGGTTTATGTTCTTCAGGGTTATTTTGTTTAGCTAATATTAGATATGAACGTACTATAAGACGAAGATTATATTTAAACAAAGGGTTAATCAATTTAATTCCTAGAATATCAATAATTTGGTTTTTGTTTATTTCATCAAATATGTCATTTCCACCATCATTAAATTTATTAGCAGAAATCTTTTTAATCAACAGAATTATAATATATAGAAAACTAAATATAATTTTTTTAAGATTAACAATATTTTTTAGTGCTTCTTATTCATTATATTTATATAGTTTTAGCCAGCATGGATCAACATTTAATGGAAAATTTAATTTTTATAATTGTTATTTACGTGAATACTTGTTATTGATTTTGCATTGAATTCCACTTAATTCTATAATTTTAATTTCTGATTATTTAGTTTTAATTTTCTTAAATAGTTTAATAAAAATTTTAATTTGTGAAATTAAAGATATATATATATATATATTAAGAAATAAATATTTGTATTTATTTTTTCTTTATGTTTTTTATTATAAGAATATTATTATTCATTTTAAGTATAAAATTCATTATACTAAATGATTCAATTTTTATAGAAATTGAAATAATTAATATAAATTCAAGAAGAATTATAATAACCTTATTTTTCGATTGAATAACTTTATTATTTATAAGATTTGTGTTATATATTTCTAGAATAGTAATTTTATATAGAAAAAGCTATATAAATGGTGATTTAAATTTAAAACGATTCATTATAATGATTATACTGTTTGTTTTATCAATAATATTATTAATTGTCAGCCCCAACTTAATTAGAATTTTATTAGGATGAGATGGTTTAGGTTTAATTTCTTATTGTTTAGTAATTTATTATCAAAATATTAAATCATTTAATGCAGGAATATTGACAGTTTTAAGTAACCGTATTGGTGATGTTAGATTAATTTTAGCAATTTCTTGATTTATAAATTTTGGAAGATGAAATTTTATTTTTTATATAAATGAGTTAAAAGAAAATAATAGTTTGTTCATAATTAATATATTAATTATTGTAGCTGCTATAACAAAAAGAGCTCAGATTCCATTTTCTTCTTGACTTCCAGCTGCAATAGCAGCTCCTACACCTGTTTCTTCATTAGTTCATTCTTCTACTTTGGTAACAGCAGGAGTATATTTATTAATTCGTTTCAATAACTCTTTTAATTCAAAAATTATATATATTATTTTATTTTTTTCTTTGATTACAATATTTATATCTGGTTTAAGTGCAGGCTTTGAATTTGATTTAAAAAAAATTATTGCATTATCTACATTAAGACAATTAGGATTTATAATTAGAATTTTGATATTAGGAGACTCTAATTTAGCATTTTTTCATTTATTGACTCATGCTTTATTTAAAGCTTTGTTATTTATATGTGCCGGAAATATTATTCACAATTTAAATAATCATCAAGATATTCGTTTCATGGGAAATTCAGTAAAAAATATACCTATAACCTGTTCAATTTTAAATATCAGAAATTTATCTTTATGTGGAATCCCTTTTTTAAGAGGATTTTATTCTAAAGATTTAATCATAGAATCTTTATTTATAAATTACATAAATATTTTTATTTTCTTAATTTTTTTTATATCCATTGGATTAACAACTTTTTATAGATTTCGTCTTTTTTACTATTCTTGTTTTAGTAATTTTAATATATGTAGACTAAATAATATTAAAGACCAACTAGATTATATAAGTTTAACAATAATTGGGCTTGCTTTACCTGTTATTTTCATAGGTTCTGCAATAAGATGAACAAATTTTAAATTTTATTATTTTATTATTATATCTTATGAAATAAAAAATTTGACTATTTCTTTTGTTATTTTAGGAATGATTTTAGCTTTAATTTTAAATTTTAATAACTTAAATTATCCAGATTATAAAATTATGAACTATAAATTTTCACTATTTAATTCGTCTATGTGAAATTTATATATATTAAGAACTAAAATTTCTTATCCTATTAAATTAGGAAATTCATATTACATAAAAATAGATCAAGGATGAATAGAAAATTACAGTGGGCAAAAAATTTTTTATCTATTAATAAATAAATCTAAATTTTATCAATTAATTTTCAATAATAATATTAAAATTTTTATTATATTATTTATTTTATTAATAACAATAATTCTGATATTTTATCTAAATAGCTTACTAGAGCATAATATTGAAGATATTAAGGAAATATTTATATTTTTAGATACTTAAAACAAAACTATAACTTTACAATGAAAATGTAATATTTTTATTAAACTATATAAGTAGAAATATAAACATATACAATGCTTGAAATTAAGTTAGAAGCTTATTTATTATTATTTCTTTAATCGGAAATTAATTCATTAATATCATTAACAGTGATATACCTCTATTTTTGGTTTCAATTAAAAATGAAGATAAAAATCAAAATTTTAGGTCGAAACTAAATGCAATACTTTTGCTTTTCACTTAAGATAAAATGAAAACAAAAATTTTTAATTGCAAATTAAATGTTATAATTAACTATTATCCTAAACTTTTCAATTTAATGAACCTTCATTTCATTCATGAAATAAACCCAGAATTAAAATAATAATGAAAAAAAATATAGAAATAAAATATAATAAAATATTAGTTACGTTTATTAAAATAACTATAGGAAACAAAATTGTAATTTCTACATCAAAAATCAAAAATAAAATTGCTATAAGAAAAAAATGTAAAGAAAAAGGTAAACGTCTTGAAGATTTAGGATCAAATCCGCATTCAAAAGGAGATATTTTTTCTCGATCCTTATAAGATTTTTTAGAAATTAAATTCAAAATAATAATTAAAATAAATATGATAAAAGAAATAATAAAAAATATAAAAGCTAAAATATTTATTATTTATACTAATCTTAGATCTGATAATTGGAAGTTATCAATATTATTTATACTATATAAATTTTAGCCTCCTCATCAATAAATAGAACAATAAAGAAATAATCAAACAACATCTACAAAATGTCAATATCAAGCTGCTGCTTCAAATCCAAAATGATGATTTTTAGAAAAATGATTATTAAAATGACGAATTAATCTAACTGTTAAAAAAATAGTTCCAATAATTACATGAATACCGTGAAAACCAGTAGAAATAAAAAAAGATCTACCGTATGAACAATCTGATATACAAAAAGAAGATTCATAATATTCATATGCTTGCAATAAAGAAAAATAAAAGCCTAAAATAATTGTAATAGTTAATCCATAATATACTTCTTTATAATTATTTTCTATTAATGCATGATGAGCTCAAGTTACTGATAAACCTGAAGAAATTAAAATAATAGTATTTAATAAAGGAATTTGAATGGGATTAAAAGTTATAATTCCTAAAGGAGGCCAATTTATGCCTAAATCAATAATAGGTGATAGACTATTATGAAAAAATCCTCAAAAGAAAGAAATAAAAAATATAACTTCTGATGTAATAAATAAAATTATCCCTCATCGTATTCCTCTTGAAACTTTTAAAGTATGGATTCCCTGAAATGTAGATTCCCGTAAAATATCACGTCATCATTGATATATAATTATAATAATTAATAAAAAGGAAATAAAAAACAGATTATTATTAAATATATTGAATCATTTAATAATGCCTGTTATAAAAATTAAAGCTACTAAAGATCCTAAAATGGGTCAAGGTCTAATATTAACTAAATGAAAAGAGTGATTCTTTTGCATAAATTACTTCTCTAGAGTATAAAGTTATCAAAATAGAAAATACATAAGATTGAATAATAGCAACAGCTGATTCTAATAATATTAATATAATTTGAATAACAATTAATAATGTAATTATATAAAAAGCTAAAATGTTTCCAGTATTTCCTAATAAAGTTATTAATAAATGTCCTGCAATTATATTAGCCGATAAACGTACAGCTAAAGTTCCAGGACGGATTACATTTCTAATTGATTCAATACATACTATAAAAGGTATAAGAATATTAGGAGTTCCTTGAGGAACTAAATGTGCAAATATAAAAATTGAATTATTAATTCATCCATACAATATTAATGTTAATCAAAGAGGTAATGCTAATGAAAAAGAATAAACTATATGACTTGATCTAGTAAAAATATAGGGGAATAATCCCAAAAAATTATTAAATAAAATAAATAATAACAAAGAAATTATAATTACAGGAATTCCAAAATGATTAACTCCTAAAATTAGTTTAAATTCATAAAATAAAGACTTTATAATTTTTATCATTAAAATTGAATTACGAGAAGGAATGAATCAAAATATTGCAGGAATTATAAATAAGCCAACTAAAGTTCTTAACCAATTAAATGAAAAATTTCAATTAGATGAAGGATCAAAAGAAGAAAATAAATTTGTTATCATTTTCAATTTATAGTCATTAATTTATTAAACTTTTTATTTTCCAACTTAACTAATTTCATAATTAAATAATAACACAAAATATTAATAAAAATTAATAAAATAATAAAATTAAATAACAAAGTTAATCAACTCAAAGGTGATATCTGTGGAATAAAAAATTAACATTTTAGATTACTTCAATTTGACAAATTGATATTATTATTTAACTAAATTTTTCATTAGAAGTATTTGTTAATTACTATATTAAGATTTAAGAGACCTTTACTTACTTTCAGTCATCTAATGGCTAATTTTTATTAATTCATTTGATAAAAAATTTAGGAGAAATACTTTCAACTACAATAGGTATAAATCTATGATTTGCCCCGCAAATTTCAGAACATTGACCATAAAATAGTCTTGAACGAATAATAGAAAATCTAATTTGATTAATTCGTCCAGGTGTAGCATCAACCTTTACTCCTAGAGAAGGGACTGTTCAAGCATGAATAACATCAACAGCAGAAATTAATATACGAATTTTAGAAAGAAATGGAACAATTATACGATTATCTACATCCAATAAACGAAAATTTCAGTTTACTATTTCGTTCACAGGTATTATATAAGAATCAAATTCAATATTTTTAAAATCAGAATATTCATAGGATCAATATCATTGATGACCAATAGTCTTAATTGAAATTATAGGATTATTAATTTCATCTAAAATATAAATCAATTTTAATGAAGGTAAAGCAATAAAAATTAAAATCAATGCTGGTAAAATAGTTCAAACCAACTCAATTAATTGACCTTCAAGCAAATAACGGTATACAAAACTATTAAAAAAAAGACTAATTATTATTTGACCAACAAGAATTGTAATTAATGTTAAAATTAATAAAGTATGATCATGAAAAAATGAAAGTTGTTCCATAAAAGGAGAAGATCTATCTTGTAATAAGATTAATTTTCAAGTTGCAATTTCTAAAAAAAAATGAATTTATATACGAAGCTTAAATTCGTCGCACTAATCTGCCATTTCAGAAACTTCTTGTTAATATAGGAAGTTCAGAATAAGAATGTTCTAAAGGAGGGTATTCTTGACATCATTCTACAGAACAAGATATACTAATTCTAAAAATAGATAAACGTGTATAAAAAAACGATTCTCACAAAATATACAAAAAAAAAATTACTGCTAATAATGAAATCAAAGAACCAATAGAAGAAACAATATTTCATAAATAGTAAGCATCTGGATAATCAGAATAACGTCGAGGTATTCCTCTTAATCCAAGAAAATGTTGAGGAAAAAAGGTCAAATTTACCCCAAAAAACATACAAAAAAATTGAATTTTGCATAAATAATTATTTAAAGATAATCCAGTAAATAAAGGAAACCAATGAATAAACCCTCCTATAATTGCAAATACTGCCCCTATTGATAAAACATAATGAAAATGTGCAACTACATAATAAGTATCATGTAATATAATATCAATAGAAGAATTTGCTAAAATTACTCCTGTTAATCCACCTACTGTGAATAAAAATACAAATCCTAAAGCTCATAATAAACAAGGTGAATAACTTAATTGTGATCCATGTAAAGTAGCTAATCATCTAAAAATTTTAATACCAGTTGGTACTGCAATAATTATAGTTGCAGAAGTAAAATATGCTCGTGTATCAACATCTATTCCAACAGTAAATATATGATGAGCTCAAACAACAAACCCCAGTAAACCAATAGCCATCATTGCATAAATTATTCCTAATGTTCCAAAAGATTCTTTTTTAAAACTTTCTTGATTAATAATATGCGAAATTATTCCAAACCCAGGTAAAATTAAAATATAAACTTCAGGATGTCCAAAAAATCAAAATAAATGTTGATATAAAATAGGATCTCCTCCTCCGGAGGGGTCAAAAAATGATGTATTAATATTACGATCTGTTAATAATATAGTAATGGCTCCTGCTAAAACAGGTAATGATAATAAAAGAAGAATAGCTGTAATTAAAACAGACCAAACAAATAAGGGTAACCGATCAAATGTCATTTCTTGAGGTCGTATATTAATTGCAGTAGTAATAAAATTCACCGCTCCTAAAATTGAAGAAATTCCGGCCAAATGTAAGCTAAAAATTGCTAAATCTACAGAAGATCCACTATGAGCAAGATTTGAGGATAAAGGAGGATAAACTGTTCATCCTGTTCCCACACCTCTTTCAACTAAACTTCTTATTAATAATAAAGATAAAGAAGGTGGTAAAAGTCAAAATCTTATATTATTTATACGAGGAAACGCTATATCAGGAGCCCCTAACATTAAGGGGACTAGTCAATTTCCAAATCCTCCAATTATAATAGGTATAACCATAAAAAAAATTATAACAAAAGCATGAGCAGTAACAATTACATTATAAATTTGATCATCACCAATCATAGATCCTGGATTACTTAATTCAATTCGAATCAATAATCTTAAAGAAGTTCCAACTATTCCAGATCAAGCACCAAAAATAAAATATAAAGTTCCAATATCCTTATGATTAGTAGAAAATAACCATTTATTCGATAAAATGGCCGATTATAAGCAATAAATTGTAAATTTATTAATGAAAAATTTTCTTTTATCAGGTTTTATAGTCAACAATGATATTAAATTGCAAATTTAAAGGTAAATAAATTTTAAAGCCTTAAGGCTTAGAATGTTCTATTTACAACTTTGAAGGTTATTAGTTTAAGTTAACTTAAATCCTTAAACTAAATTAAACAATAAAGTTATAAAAGAAAGAGAAATTAAAAATATAAAATTAAAAAAAATAAAAAATTGCAAATTAAAATTTAATTCCAACTTTATCTCAGTTCTTATTAAAGTAAAAGAAGAAAATATTATACGAATATAAACATATAAAATTACTAATCTAAATATAATCATCATAAAAGATAAGAATTCCAAATTAATTAAATCTATATTATAAATCACAATTCATTTAGGAAAAAACCCAATAAAAGGAGGTAACCCTCCTAATGATAAAAAATTTAAAATCAATGTTAACTTAATTATAAAATTCTTCCTAGATAAAATAAAAATTTGATTAAAATAATTTAAATTTAAATAATTAAATAACAAAATTAAAGATAATATTATCAATCTGTATATTAAAAAATAAATTAATCAAATAGAATAGGAGCATTGAATAGAACATAACATTCAAGCAATATTATTAATAGAAGAAAATGTTAAAATCTTACGTAAACTCGTTTGATTAAAAGATATAATTATTCTAATTAATAAACAAAACAAAATAATAAAAACTAAAAAATTAATATTTATTTTATTATTTATAATTAAAATAAAAGGGGCAATCTTTTGTCAAGACAGTAAAATTAAACAATTAATTCAGTTTATTCCTTCTATTACTTCAGGAAATCAAAAGTGAAAAGGAGCAGATCCTAATTTTATTAATAAAGCAGAATTTATAATTAAAATAATTGAATTTATTAGGGGGATAATAAATTCATTACAATAAATTATAATTAAAGCTGATATTAATACCACTATTGATCTTACCGATTGAATAATAAAATACTTCATTGAAGATTCAGACAAAAAAATATTTCCTTTATCTGATATTAAAGGAATAAAAGACAATATATTGATTTCAAGACCTAATCACATAGAAAACCAAGAATAAGAAGAAATTGATAATAAAGTCCCAAAAATTAAAAAATTGAAAAATAATATTTTATAAAATTTAATTAAAAAGAGAAAAATTTCATTCACAGGGTATGAACCTATTAGCTTAAATTAGCTTATCTTTTTTACATTTTAGTATAAGAGGTATAAAAATTTTTGATATTTTAGGAAATAGTTTAATTCTATTAAATGTAATAAGAGTAATTCTACATAATTTATTCCATCAAAATAATCCTTTTTTCAGGCATCCTATT